GAGAGTACGTTAAGGTTACGAAGTCTTTTCGTTTTTCAACTTAATCTCATCCGTTGTGGCGGAACACGCCACTTAATTTAAAACGCCCAAAGAAGTCTATGGCGTAAAACAAGACTGAAGTCCCACTCACCATAAAAGAGTGATAAAAAGTGGGCAGAGCAATGATCGTAAATGTGAAATGAAAGCATTTTTCGCGCCGTAGGCCGACGAACAGGCAAATTGAGCCTGTGGGCCCGTATTCAATATTTCGAAGGATTCGAGGCTCTCAAACCGGATCCAGGCGATAGCCATGAGCTCTTGCTTAACAAGGCTTCTCGCTTGATCGATCATTACTTTCAGTTACATAACTTAGCCGTTCCGCCATCACACACCAGCTTGGACGTAGCTCGCCACCTGGAGAGCTTCAATACGGCAACTCCCGCGGGCCTGGGTGCTGACCCCGCGCTCAATCTTCTTTTAGAATGACATAATCCTTCCAGTGAGCTCTACATAGAATCAACCAGACTCCTGCTGTCATGGTTATAAGGCTCTCTGGTTGGATGGTTGCACGTGTTTCTTTTCTTTTTTCGGTATGCCGCTCCGCGAGCAAGGAGTGCCACGCACGAGCGAAGCAAAAAGGGAATTCTTCTATTGGGGATTCTAATGAATGATTCATGAATGACGAATCAAAAAATTCTATACAATTCTGAAAGGGGGAAATCCTTTGATTGCGTATTTAATATAGATCCATGTCTTTCTTGTTCCACTAGCTAGGACCAAATTCTCACATGTCCCTTTCGTTATTACAACCTTATTTTTTGATGTCAAAGACCAGAAGCTACGCGAAAATTCTCATTGGATCTCGGTTGTTCTTAACAGCGATGGCTATTCATTTAAGTCTTCGGGTAGCACCACTAGATCTTCAACAAGGTGGAAATTCTCGTATTCTGTATGTACATGTTCCTGCGGCTCGGATGAGTATTCTTGTTTATATCGTTACGGCTATAAACACTTTCTTGTTCCTATTAACAAAACATCCCCTTTTTCTTCGCTCTTCCGGAACCGGTATAGAAATGGGTGCTTTTTCTACGTTGTTTACCTTAGTTACTGGGGGGTTTCGGGGAAGACCTATGTGGGGCACCTTTTGGGTGTGGGATGCTCGTTTAACCTCTGTATTCATCTTGTTCCTTATTTACTTGGGTGCACTGCGTTTTCAAAAGCTTCCTGTCGAACCGGCTCCTATTTCAATCCGTGCTGGACCGATCGATATACCAATAATTAAGTCTTCAGTCAACTGGTGGAATACATTGCATCAACCTGGGAGCATTAGCCGATCTGGTACATCAATACATGTTCCTATGCCCATTCCAATCTTGTCTAACTTTGCTAACTCCCCCTTCTCAACCCGTATCTTGTTCGTTCTGGAAACACGTCTTCCTATTCCATCTTTTCTCGAATCTCCTTTAACGGAAGAAATAGAGAAGCGAATACCCAAGCCTAGTTCACTCGCTGAGTCTCTTTGCATCCATGGCTGAATGGTGAAAGCGCCCAACCGGGCAAATTCGTAGGTTCGATTCCTGCTGGATGCGTCGTCAAGAAGGATTTCCGGGAATTCCTTTTCTGTTTCAATAGAATCTCTCCTTGAGTTTTAGCTCCTAGTTTGGAACTATGGTATAAAGTAGTCCCTTAGCTGCCTGCCTTGATTCCCGAGTCACAGTAGCTACGCGTAAGTAAGCGTGGGCAATAGAACGGAATGGAATAGTTGTTGCATTTATTCAAGCAAGGAGCGGGGTATTTTACTCGCGGGAATAAGGGAATGCGATGTCAAAAAGAAAGGATTTAATGGATGAGCGGAGCAGTGAGTGTAAGCGAACGGACCGGGCATGTGATATGCTTGAGAGGGGGATAGTTTTCTTTGATGGAGATGTCCTGGTGTCAGCAACGGGAGCAATGAGAGCAAATCTGGTAATGAGGCGGGGGCGAAACGAAACTCTGGTTTCCGTGTATGGTATGTGTGGATTGTAGCGCAGAACAGGGCTTGACTGGAAAAGTAGTGAAATGGCAAAATAGGAAGTCTCACTATAGGCTAGGAGCCATCGATTAGCTCGGCTTGTCCTATGTTTTAGCTTAACTCATCGTATCGGCTGTTGTGTAAGGGTTGACCTTAAGAGCTCTGGTCTAGCGGCCGTTAGATGTCCTTTATAGCCACCGTGACTTTTACTTGTTTTCTGCTCTGATCGTAGATCTACTACGGCTGCGGCTTTCTCTTGCTGATTTCGCTATTTCCATCCTTGAGTATTGGATATCGTGTGAGTCTTCTCCCAGTTGTTGCTTAGCTGCTTTCTGGGCATCGCTCTCTGTTTTTACAAGCAATTAAGTAAACCCCTTGGCTTGGCTCAACCTTCTAATCCTTCTTTCACTGACTACTAGGGAAGGAAAACTAAGCTGTAACTGTAGTTGGCAGTTCGAGTTCTGGACGGATGGGACCTGAAGCTCACAAGTAATAACAAGTCAGTGTGCTCTTACTTCTGAGTTCTAGTTCTTAGCAGCACAAGCGGGAGCCAGGGGGAAGGCCTGAAGGTTGCAAGCCCATCCAATTAAACTCCTACTGGAACTGGCTTACTTTCGCTTTCAAACGGGGCTGCGCCGGGACTCCAAAAACAAAAAAGGCAAAGGGGATCAAAGGCAGAAAGAAGTGATTAGGCCCTGAGGACTGCAAGGGGAGAGGTTTACCACTGGACTCTAACTGCCCGCAAACTCCTGGTATTCATGCTATGCCCCTTAGCCACTTATCCTAGTTAGACGAGGCAAAGCACGAAGCACAAGAAGGGATCAGCACTCTGACAGATATTGGTGAGAAGACTGAGACACTTCGCCCTTCCAAAGAAAAGGCGACTGCTAGCGAGCAGGAGGACGAAATGAGGGGGCCATCAGAGAAAGAAGTCCCACCGAGATTGGCAGGGACTAAAGAGAATCCCATTTCTCCGAGGGACAATATCCAATAAATAGAAGAAGAAAGTCTGCCCAAGGCATGTACCAAACAAATCTTTCACATACCCCCACCAGGTCTCTGGCTCCGCAAAGAAACTAGCTAAAACAGAGCTCGCATGAATTGCTCCTAACATAGGGGATTGCCTCATCCGCACCGCCAGCAAGCCTTTCTACCTTTCTACAGCGAAGATTCAAGGAGAACGTTGATTTCAAAGGAGTCTTCGGTCCAGCTTGAGCTTGATTGTAAGGAAATTGAGCTTGATTCTAAGGAATCGAAAGCTAAGCGAAGACCATCTATCCCTACCCCTAAGCCACTGTTGTTAAAAAACCAATGCAAAAGAGAAAAATAAATGAAAGAAAAAATTAATCTAGTTCAAATAAGAAACAAAAAGAATAAATAAATAAGGCAGAACGAGAATAAGCCAAATAGTCCCTCATTGAACCAACTTGAATCTGAACTTCTATTTAGAACGCAAAAGCCCATCTTTTTCTTTATATGTCTAAGGAATTCTGGATTTTTCGATTGCTCCTTATAAATGGGTCGTAGCATTGAATGTACTCTCGAGTGATCGAATGACTCTCTATGACACAATTACTGACCTATGGATGGAGCGATCCCCTCGTAACCAGGATTCTATCACGATCGATTGAACATCTAGTGAACGCTTTAGTCTTGTCTCATCCGGATTGATTGACTCCAGAACTAGCTTACTGAGCGAATCCGAATTCATTTCGAGACGTGGAGACTGTTCAAACTGAGTATGTTGGAATCTATCAAGGTTTTTGGCTCGCAATAAAGCTAGGGTCCTGATCGAGCAACTAGTAGTCCTATCTATCCACCTCTCCAGACACAATATCTTGAGTACCTATGATGGTGACCACATCTGCTGGCATGTGATGTTTGGACATAGAATCGAGTCCTTGTGAATGGGCAGAGCCAGGTGCTCTTATTTTACGACGGTAGGGACGATTGCTTCCATTACTGACCAGAAAGACACCAAATTCTCCTTTAGGTGCTTCAACTGCGGTATAGGTAGAAGGAGCTGGTACGGAAAAACCTTCTGTATAAAGTTCGAAATGGTGAATTGAGGTAGAGTAGACTGATGATCCTGTAGTCATTTGGCCGGCTATTGAAAGAAAAAGCTTGCATCTGCTTCCCCTATTATATAACCGGTCCCATCTCTCTCCAAACCTAACGTGGTAGTTTCCCATCATAGGGCTTTCTATCTATAGATTAAGCCATTACCAAGGAGCTAATTCGTTCAGAACTAAGTTGACTGCTTCTATAGATAAGGCGGAGCGTCCTTGGCTCAGCATTATAGCACGCACATAGGGCTTCGGCGCTACTACAGCGCTTCGCTAACTCGAAGCGCCTCGCTATGAGAATATAGCTTCGCGGACCAAGAAAACGGATGCGCGTTAGCTAAACGAACAAGGAAGACGCGTAGCGTCACTTTACTCACGCACAACGGCTTCTTAAATAACTATATGAATAGCGTCTGTAGCGCTAGTCTAAACTAGAAGCCGTTGCTTGTTCTTTCGCGTCAGCCCTTGCTTGTTCCTTCGCGCTGGCCGTTCGCTTTCTCAGTAGCAAAAGCGCTTCTCTTTGCCCCTATTAGATTAGAACAACCCATAAATTATTTAGAAAGAGTTTCTTTGTTGGTGTTAAGTTTAAAGGACAAGAAAGATATTATTTTTTTCTTGCTCCCGCTTCCTCATCTGTGCTCATCAAGCCAACTTTGCTCTTTGGGGGGTGAAACAGCGGTTGAAGCGGACATTTCGAAATGACAGCATCGAAGATATATTTATATATATACACGGTTACGGTTATCTCGGACTGCGTTCTGGAAAAAGCAGCCTACTTGTGGGGCACTGTGTACTTACAGCCTATACGATAAGCAAGTGAATGGGGCCGGTGCGTGGCGAATGGAACGGTTCATCAAACCATTTTTCGCCTCAACTCCCTAAATAGGGGTAATTTGTTCGCACCTGACTGTGATAGCCCTCTCGATACCTTATTGGAGCTTTGT